GTGACACGTTCACTAAAAAAAAATCCTTTTGTAGCAAATCATTTATTAAGAAAAATAAATACACTTAACACAAAAGCAGAAAAAGAAATAATAGTAACCTGGTCCCGAGCGTCTACCATTATACCTACAATGATCGGGCATACTATCGCTATCCATAATGGAAAGGAGCATTTGCCTATTTATATAACGGATCGTATGGTAGGACATAAATTGGGAGAATTTGCACCTACTCTAAATTTCCGGGGGCATGCGAAAAATGATAATAGATCCCGTCGTTAATAATTAATTAAAAAATAATAAAATATAGATGCTTATCGTTCATTAATGAGAGGTGAATCTTATGATACAGAAGAGAAAGGTGAAGAAATATACAGAAGTATACACTTTAGGTCAACATATATGTATGTCTGCTCACAAAGCGAGAAGAGTAATTGATCAAATTCGTGGGCGGTCCTATGAAGAAACACTTATGATACTAGAACTTATGCCTTATCGAGCATGTTATGCCATTTTAAAATTGGTTTATTCTGCAGCAGCAAATGCTAATCACAATAAGGGTTTGAACGAAACAAGTTTAATCATTAGTAAAGCCGAAGTCAACGAGGGCACAACTGTGAAAAAATTAAAGCCCCGGGCTCGAGGACGGGGTTATCCTATAAAAAGATCCACTTGTCATATAACTATTGTATTGAAAGATATATCTTTAGATGAAGAGGAAGAAATAGATAAAAGGAAATTCTATAAATTAGAGCTGAGGAATACTTAAAGGAAGAATATTTTATATTATAAAAAATAAAAATACGCTATATTATGTTATGCTTAAAAAAAATCGAATGAATAAAAAAAAAATACAAACAGATGTCACGTTTCACGATATATATAGTAGTGGGGGATTATGGGACAAAAAATAAATCCACTTGGTTTCAGACTTGGTGCAACCCAAGGTCATCATTCTCTTTGGTTTGCACAACCAAAAAATTATTCAAAGGATCTACAAGAAGATCAAAAAATACGAGATTGTATCAAAAATTATGTGCAAAATAATATGAAAATATCCTCTAATGTAGAGGGAATTGCACGTATAGAGATTCAAAAAAGAATCGATTTGATTCAGGTCATAATCTATATGGGATTCCCCAAGTTATTAATAGAAGACAGGACTCGAAGAATCGAAGAATTACAGATGCATGTACAAAAAGAACTCAATTGTGTAAACCGAAAACTCAACATTGCTATTACAAGAATTGCAAATCCTTACGGGCACCCCAATATTCTTGCAGAATTTATAGCCGGACAATTAAAGAATAGAGTTTCATTTCGCAAAGCAATGAAAAAAGCTATTGAATTAACTGAACAGGCAGGTACAAAAGGGATTCAAGTACAAATTGCAGGGCGTATCGACGGAAAAGAAATTGCACGTGTTGAATGGATCCGAGAAGGTAGAGTTCCTCTACAAACCATTCGAGCTAAAATTGATTATTGTTCCTATGCAGTTCGAACTATCTATGGGGTATTAGGCATCAAAATTTGGATATTTGTAGACGAGGAATAATAAGAACTTACTTGACTTATATTTAGTTATATCTGGTGATAAAACAAAAAATGGCAAACTCTTTCATTCTTTTTCTGGTAAATAATAAAAAAAAAAAAAGAACAATTCTATAAGGTTGAATAAAAATTCGATTAATCATTTGATATAATTGCTATGCTTAGTGTGTGACTCGTTGGTTTTTTTAGGGTTGGGATTCAAAAAAATGGACAGCCCATAGTACAAACTGATAACTATAGAACTAATAACCAACTCATCACTTCGTGTTATCTGGATAGAAAGAACCAGTCAAGATATGATATATAAGTCATATCATTGTAGCAACTGAAATCTTTTTTACATAAACAAACAAAAAAAATCTGATTATGGGTTGTAAAGCAATATAAAGTATACAGATAAATGGAAGGGTGAGAGAAAGATAGAAAAAGAATATTAATGATATATAATTCCAATATGTAAGGTCTATGAGTCATCTCATATAAAGGGAATGTAATAAAGCATCAATACTGATTGATCCATAATTAGACAAATCCGTGCATAGAACAAAAAATCAAGAGCCCCGAGCCAATAAAGACTGAGAAGGTTGACTCAAGAATAAATTTAATTGGAGGCTCCGTTGTAAAATTCAGACCTAATCATTAATCGAGAAGTGGTGGGAACGACAGAACCTGTGAATGCATAAGATTCTATTGAAAACGAATCCTAATGATTCATTGAGTAGGATGGCGGAACGAACCAGAAACCTATTCATTTATTCTGAGAGGTCATGTCATAGACTAATCTTACAACTGAATGTTGAAAGAGTAAATATTCGCCCGCGAATTTTTTTTTATTTCTAAATTTTAGTCGATTCGAAATAAAAGGAAAAACAAAATAAAGATTCATTATAGCGTTCTACCAAAACGACATTATCTATAAATAGAATACGTGTTAAATTATATATTAAAACACAAAAAATTTCTAATTTATAATCGATTAGATCAAATTTCAAAGAATCCCACGATTCCATATATTATTAACCGTGTATTTTTTTTTGTTTAATTATTTGTAATTGTTTAATTCGCGAGGAGCTGGATGAGAAGAAACTCTCGTGTCCGGTTCTGTAGTAGAGATGGATGGAATTGCTAAACAACCATCAACTATAACCCCAAAAGAACCAGATTCCGTAAACAACACAGAGGAAGAATGAAAGGAATATCTTATCGAGGTAATCGTATTTGCTTCGGTAGATATGCTCTTCAAGCGCTTGAACCCGCTTGGATCACATCTAGACAAATAGAAGCAGGGCGGCGAGCAATGACACGAAATGCACGCCGCGGTGGAAAAATATGGGTACGCATATTTCCAGACAAACCTGTTACAGTAAGACCTACAGAAACACGTATGGGTTCGGGGAAAGGATCTCCCGAATATTGGGTAGCTGTCGTTAAACCCGGTAGAATACTTTATGAAATGAGCGGAGTAGCAGAAAATATAGCTAGAAGGGCTATTTCAATAGCGGCATCTAAAATGCCTATACGAACTCAATTCATTCTTTCTGGATAGGAATGTAGAAACAAACGAAAAGGGTTTTGGGGATGAAAAAAAAACAATTGCAGGTTTCTTTTTTTGTTTTGAACAAATAATATTTCTTTTTTTTATTTATACCTTTGCATTGAAAAAGAAAAAACCGATAAAAAAATGATATGATTCAACCTCAAACCCATTTGAATGTAGCGGATAACAGCGGGGCCCGAGAATTGATGTGTATTCGAATCATAGGAGCTAGTAATCGACGATATGCTCATATTGGTGACATTATTGTTGCTGTAATCAAGGAAGCAGTACCAAATACACCTCTAGAAAGATCAGAAGTGGTCCGAGCTGTCATTGTACGTACTTGTAAAGAACTCAAACGCGACAACGGTATGATAATACGATATGATGACAACGCTGCGGTTGTTATTGATCAAGAAGGAAATCCAAAAGGAACCCGAATTTTCGGCGCGATCGCCCGGGAATTAAGACAGTTAAATTTCACTAAAATAGTTTCATTAGCACCTGAAGTATTATAGGGGAAGACCTTAATATAGTATTTGAATGAAATTGATTAAATTTATTTAATTAATTAGTAAATTGTTTATCTATCACGTATATATCTTTAATAATTCATAAATATTAAAAAATTCAGAAAAAAAGAAAAAGAGCATGTTGATTATATCAAAATTCGGGGGAAACAAAAATCTTAGTTTATCATGAGTAAAGACACTATTGCTGACATAATAACCTCTATACGAAATGCTGACATGAATAAAAAAAGAACAGTTCGAATACCATCTACTAACATCACTGAAAATATTGTTAAAATCCTTTTACAAGAAGGTTTTATTGAAAACGTGAGAAAACATCAAGAAAGCAATAAATATTTTTTGGTTTTAACCCTACGACATAGAAGAAATAGGAAAGGACCATATAGAACTGTTTTAAATTTAAAACGGATCAGTAGACCCGGTCTACGAATATATTCTAACTATCAACGAATTCCTAGAATTTTAGGCGGAATGGGGGTTGTAATTCTTTCTACTTCTCGAGGTATAATGACAGACCGAAAGGCTCGACTAGAAGGAATCGGCGGAGAAGTTTTGTGTTATATATGGTAATCTTTCTAATAGCCGACACGGTCATATTTGTGAAAAAAGAGAAAGGACAAGTTTATAATATTATCCCTCTTACATTAGTTGATACTTCAAAGCGGTTTTACCTGGAATGAAACAACAAAAATGGATTCATGAGGGTTTAATTACTGAACAACTTACCGATGGTATGTATCTTCCGGATTCGTTTAGATAACAAAAAAATTTTTCTGGGTTTTGTTTCGTAAAGGATTTCATGTAGTTTTATACGTATACTACCAGGAAATAGACTAAAAATTGAAGTAAGTCCTTATGATTCAACCAAAGGGCGTATAATTTAGAGACTCCAAAGCAAAGACTTGAATGATTAGGCGGTTTTTTCAATTTCAACATTCTTTCGTGAGGATACAATTCGAAATTAAAAATTTCAAGAAACTTATTTTCTTCCAATAAGTAGATTCGGAATTAAAAAAAGGAATGACAAATATGAAAATAAGGGCCTCCGTTCGTAAAATTTGTGAAAAATGTCGATTGATCCGTAGGCGGGGACGAATTATAGTAATTTGTTCTAACCCGAGACATAAACAAAGACAAGGATAATCTCTCTAAAACAAAAAGACTCTCGAAATCTAAAGGACCCGATGTACAGATGTACAAATAAATAAATAAAATAAGTAAAAAAAAAAAAAGAATAAGGATCTGTTTTGACATGAAATGGATATATCCATATATCTCTGACTTATATTTATGAGATGATAAAATATGGCAAAACCTATACCAAAAATTGGTTCGCGTAGAAATAGACGTATTGGTTCACGTAAGAATACACGTAGAATCCC